TATTCGCAAAAATCGGTCAATAATATCAAAATCGGATGAATCGGCCCAGACCGACTTACTAATGGGGTGCCCTAATACATTACAAAATTTCGCTTTAGCCAATGATCTAATTAGAGGAATAATTGGAACTATTATATCAAGCTTTTTGATAACAATTTCGATTAGAAATGTATTTTGCAGCATTTGACTCCGTACCACTGAACGATTTAGCCGCACATTTGAAAAATAGCCTAAAAAGTGAAATGAATGTTCGGATAATTGGTTTATATGGATCGTTCCTGGTTGAGACCAAACATCAAAAAAACATTGCCATAAATGGATAAAATAGTGTTTCCATTTATTCATCAAAAGAGGCGCATTCTTTGAAGCCAGAATGGATTTTCCTTGATATCTAACATAATGAATGAAAGGATCCTTGAAGAATGTTAAGGTAGACGAAAAATCCTTAGGAAAAACTTTTACAAGATGTTCTCTTTTTGCATAAAAAAAGATTCGCTCAAAAAAAACGCTAAAAGATTTTAATCGTAAATGAGAGGATTGGTTACGTAGAAAACGGAAGATAGATTCATATTCACATACATAAAAATTATAGAGGAACAAGAATAATCTTGGATTACTTTTTGAAAAGGTAGAAATCGATTTTTTTGGAGTAATAAGACTATTCCTATTACAAAAATTATAAAGAAAAAACCGTAATAAATGAAAAAAAGAGGCATCTTTCACCCTGTAGCGAAGGATTTGAACTAAGATTTCCAGATGGATAGGATAGGGTATTCGTATATCTGACACATAATTAAAATATGTCAATTTATCCTCCAAAAAGGGAAAAATGGAATGAATTGATCGCAAATTATGATAAGATTTTACGATTTCTGCCTCCTCTAAGGAAGAGCTTAATTGTAGGAAAAATGGAATTTCCACAACGACGGCAAAACCGTCTGATATTATTTGAGAATAAAATTTATTATTATACCCTAAAAATGGATTTTTGTTAGAATCATTAGCGGAAATGATCAAATGATTCTGTTGATACATTCGAGTAATTAAACGTTTTACAATTAGTAAACTAGATTTCTTGTCATAACCTACATTTTCCACAAAAATGGATCTATTAAAATCATGACTATAAGCAAGTCCATAAATATACTCCCGAAAAATAAGTGGGTATAGGAAGTCCTGTTGGCGAGATCTATCTCGTTCTAAATATACTTGATATTCCTTCATTTTAGAAATTCTATTTGGTCAAAGGATCAGAGATTCATTGGATTATCAAATGATACATAGTGCGATACAGTCAAAACAGGGTACTCTATTATATATTAGTATTCGAATTCAAATAAAAAACGAATATGAATAGATACCTAGAAAACAAGTAAAACTTATCAATGGACTATCTCTCCTCGCTTGTTCCATCTAATTGTTCTAGGACAACAAGCTAGTTAGAAATCCTTTATTTTTTTGCCCAATCGCTCTTTTGATTTTGGAAAAAAATATCTTTATCAATATACTCTTTCTTCTACACATTTATCGCTACCCCATAACATAATGGAAAATAGCTAATAGTTAGGACTCATAACAAAAATCCATAATCCGTTCGTGGGAAAAACTTTTTCCACAGCAAGCACTAATCTCTTTTTAACGTATAATTAGATGGGGTAATCATTCAAATTAAAAATGAAAGCTCGTTGCTTTTTGTTTCCCTATAATTGGAGCAGCCAAGCTCTATCCCTTTATTAATTCAACCCAACTGAATTCCTTTGTTCCGAGCCAAGAATTCAAACAAAAATTTAGGCCAGGTCCAATACGAATGAAATATTTTTAGAATTCGCCATTGATACGACATGCTGCTTTTTCCATTCATTCCTTTCTGGATCAGTCGTGGTCTTACAAACCCTACCGATGGTATGGATGAACCAATTAGTTCATAGAAATGTGTAAAAAATGGAGTCGCACTTAAAAGCCGAGTACTCTACCATTGAGTTAGCAACCCTAATAAAAAATGGAAAAAAAAAATAGGATGTGTATATCCAATCGAAATAAAAAAAAGGATTGAATTGTCTAATAAAATATTACATTAAAATTCAAATGGAAAAATAGAAAGAAAAAAAGAAAAAATCTTGAAGGCGAATCGATTCTGAACATACAAATGAAAATACAAGAAATTTTCTCAAATAAAAAAGAAAATCAAAAATGATAATTCAAAATGATAGACCACTTCCTTGTCTACTACTACTAGTATGTTATACATTATTTTATATGTTATTTTATTTATGTTATTTTATTTCTTATTTACCTTTGAATCAAAAAAGAACTTCTTGTTTGTATCAAAGAAAATCCAACGAATCCACCATTTGATGAAGTAAAAAAACCCATGTAAGATGAATAAATCGATCCATTTATTCACCATCGGATTATATTTGTTTGATACACTGTTGTCAATATTAGTGTTAAAGAAAGAATACAATTGAGAAAACAAACAAATTCAAAAAAAATATGAATT